CACATGGATATAGTAAGTCTCGCCTGGGCTGCTTTAATGGTAGTCTTTACATTTTCCCTTTCACTCGTAGTGTGGGGAAGAAGTGGACTTTAGAAGTACTACTAATTGAGTTGAGGAATCAAACTGTATCAATTGTTTTATAGATCATTCTGCAACGCGTTTTGAACTATTTCAAATCAAAATATCTTAATTTCCAATTACATTGGAGTCCAATGAAGTAATGTATGATAGGAATCATACTCTTTCAATCAAAGAACTATTTCAATGATTCCCATGTTTGTATTTCGAAAGGAAAGGGATCCAGATGATTGGAAATTTTTTCCAATCTAATTCTTCTGAAATTTTCTATTTTAATTAAGGGGCTCTTACTATCCTTATAGATTAGATGGATACTGAGGAAGACCAGACCTTTTTTTGATCCCTCTTGACTCTTCAAAGAAGAAGTCGTTTTGTTAAGTGTATACGCACTTTCTATGAGAAATGATATAGACATAGTGGTTGTCTAACGAGAGACTATGCAATAATAAGATCTTGCCTCAGGCGAGTCACATATTGCGCATTTACCGATGGGTTTCTAATTTTAGAAAGGATATTTTATCTTTATCGACTTATTTCATATCATGGTTCGGGCGTTAAAAATCGGTGAGGTTTACTCTTCCTTTTCGAAATCCGAAGAAGTGCCCGTGGTCCTCCTGTCAATAGTTAAATCAATTATTTCTTCGGAATACTAAAAAAAAGATTACTACGCGATTTTAGTAATCTATATGCCCATATCGTTTTTAAATCATTGATTCCTTCCATAAATACCGCTATTCAGATTGGAAATCATAAAAAATCTAGTAATTCGAATCATAATTAGAATCATAAGATAAGAGTTAAGGCGATTATTTCAGATTGATCGGAACAAGTAGATGTAGCAAATAAATAGAATTGGGTGCTATGTCAATTCCATACAATATAGGGAATTTATATACACATATATGAAGAGAATATTGTAGATTGATCTATATAAAATGAAGCCTCTATCTTTATTCTAGAGTAGAACTTTATAGACTAAGAGAGAGATAGTATGGTAAGAAAGATTCATCTATTTCTTTCTTACCATACTATCGAATTCATAAAATACTGCCGATTATAGTCCGCTCATTTCATTTAAGACGCGAAATTGGAATCCTTTTCATTTTACTTCGTCCATTTTTGATAAGAACTCAGAAGGAAAGTTTCATTCAAATTCATTTGAAAATTGAATTGAATTAATCATTTTGACTGACTGTTTTTACGTAAATGATAAGTAGAAAAGCGGTAGGAACTAGAATGAATAGTGCAGTCGCAATAAATGCAAGAATATTTACTTCCATAATCTCATCGGTTTTTTTACTTCGCAATAACTCGGGATTTAATCCCATAGAGATGATAAATCTTTCGCCTGTAAATTCAATGAATGAATTACCTCTCGACGATCTTGAATCGGATCAATATCATGAATAACAATATCTGAGCTATCAAATCAATTCGTCGTCGAGACTTGAATAGTATAACATAGTAAGTTCTTTTATCCATACCGAATCCAAACTTGGATTCCTGACCCAATCAATCCAAAATTCCTTTATTTATCATTTGGTTCCCTTCTTTTTTCTATAACCTACCTTACGTCTTCCTTGTACAATCATCTGATGAAGTATCATCAGATTGCCCTTCCACTTCGATTAGTCACATAGTTACAAACCCAAACAAACAAGAAAAGTGAAATGGAAAAAAAGAGTTAAGTTCTAAACTCCTTGTGATTTTTTGGAAGACGAAGACAAAGAAGTTTGATAAAGATGAGGCCGGTATAAAAGATCTAATATCACTATTTTAGGGTTTGTTATTTCTTCGATGGGACCTTTAAAAAAAAAATGGAAAAATAGGAAAGAAAAAAAGCCCCTTTGTTTTGGAAATTGAATTCTGCCCCCTGACATCCTTTCATAGAAAGGGAGAAATTCATTGATGTATTTATTGGATACGTCGGGACTGACGGGGCTCGAACCCGCAGCTTCCGCCTTGACAGGGCGGTGCTCTGACCAATTGAACTACAATCCCAGGGAAATAAGGGATCTAGCAGAAAATTTTATTCTTTTTTTATCTTCGTATTTCGTATGGGGTATTTCGGAAGGACAAGGGGGTTATACCATCTCATGGTAGATTGGAGAATTATTGGGCCGAGCTGGATTTGAACCAGCGTAGGCATATTGCCAACGAATTTACAGTCCGTCCCCATTAACCGCTCGGGCATCGACCCAGGAAGAATCCACTTTAGGCTTATTGGTAATCCATGATCAACTTCCTTTCGTAGTATCCTACCCCCAGGGGAATTCGAATCCCCGCTGCCTCCTTGAAAGAGAGATGTCCTAAACCACTAGACGATGGGGGCCGACTTGCCCAACCGCCCTCATACTATGATCATAGTATGAACAGTTTTTTGAAATTGTCAATATAATGGAATGGTATGATTAGACTCGCG